AGAACCGTACATGAGATTTTCACTTCATACGGCTCCTCCCTTCTGTGCATAATAATACTAAGCAAATCCACTGAATAAAAAAAAGGGAAATATTCTCATTATGAACGAACAGGGACTAGTGTTTTTGCAAGAAATTTCTAGCCAACCCCCCCTGCAAAAGGTCTTTTCTTAACACCAAGCGTGTTGGCAATAGATAGAAAAGGTAACTCCAACAATTTATTTGTCCTCAACGCCCCCTATTTCCAGGAATTAGTCACTTCAACAGCCTTCGATGGTTATATGGGTATCCAAAGTACGAACGAGATGGATGTTGGTTTTCCCAACCATTCTTGTTAGTCCCGATCCTGATCAGGAAAGGGGAGAATTTTTAACAAAGTTTTTTGTGTGGTTGATTCCTAGATGTAGTGCTTCTTCCCCTATGCCACCTAATTGGTACTAGTGAAGTAGTATTAACCTGTAATCCAGAACCTATAGGCTAACCTTTCGCTCAAGACTAGAATCAAAAATTGAAGCATATGAGGTTGCATCAACCGAGGATACACGACAGAAGGTATTGTTCTCGGTTTCCCCAAACTTCACCTTCAACAAGCGTAGGTTTTTTTTTTTCAAAAAAACAACAATTTTCTTTCTATCCGGAAGCGTGTGCCCTTCTCGTAAGACTGAGAAAAAAAAAAAGAATCAAATCGCACCATCTCTGTAATAGGTAAATGCCTCCTTTTCTCCTGAAGTTGTCGGAATTATTCGTAATAAGATATTGGCTACAATTGAAAAGGTCTTATCAATAAAATTTCCATTTATCCGCGATCTCGGCATAGGTAACAATCCATTCGATAATTCTTCTCATTACCTCTCGTGGGATAAAAAATCCCACAAACAAAGGAATCGTACAGTACAAAATACCATAAAAGCGGACCCATTCTAAAAAAAAAACGTGCGGAACCTATACTCAAATTGTTCCCTTTTGACAGGAATCAATAGGAAATCTTTGAATCCGATTGGACTTCATTTAAAAAAAGTAGTATATGGATATAGTAAGGAGTATAGTAATTAACAAAACTATTCTATTAGCCTTTTAGCGAAGTTATAAGGAAGAATCTAGGAATTTTTTCTACAGATTATGAAAATTTGAGAAGTTTTGATTGGATTAGGATTCACGGAACAAAAAGAATCAAATAATCACTCTTTCTATGATTCAAATAGAATAAGCACCCCCTTTTTGCTTATTTGCATAGCGTGTATACACCAAAGTATACAATCGAAATAGAAAAATCCGCGGTTTCATTCATGAATTTGTAATCGAGCTGTAAGAAGTTTTCGTTGAGAAATCTTCAACGGATAAGGGGTTTTTTGAATTCCTATCTAACCGGAGTCAAGTAAGTATTAATCTAATCACGTCTAAATAGAATCATATTCTAAAATATATGGGTCGGGCGACCCGTTCCAATTCAGTGTTTAATCCGGTACCATTCTAAACATCAGAATCATAAAAAGAGGGGGTCGTCGTCTTGACAAAACAAACTTGACTCAATATAGCTTTTTTTGTTTTTCATTTTATTGTTATAATCGATTGGTCATACCTATACCGTAAAAAAAAAAGAATACTGCAATATTCTAAATGAAATGGATCGCTATTCACCCGTTTTATGGGTAATAATCATAATTATGTAGGAGAGGTGGCCGAGTGGTTCAAGGCGTAGCATTGGAACTGCTATGTAGGCTTTTGTTTACCGAGGGTTCGAATCCCTCTCTTTCCGTATCTTCACCTACATTACGAATCTTATCGCTCGCAATGTATCAAATAAAAATGAAGACTATTATTCGAACCGTTAAACCAGCCCTCTCTTTATCTTTGATATCGATTCACTATTCCTAATTGTATTCTAATTGTAATTGCCTGTGGTACGGAAAATACTGGAAAGAGTAGAGTATTCAGGGCATAAAAAATTCCCCCGATCCATTTAAGATAAGTGAATGGAAGAGGAGAAAAAGGGGAAAAATTCACCGCACCCTTGTTTGGTATTTTAATTAGGTTCAAATCTGACGAGAATAATATTCTACGACTAGCAACTCTTTTATTTTCAAACCAACCCACTCACGATCTATTATTTGATTGACTACTCCTTTATACTGGGAGGAGTCAAGAATCAAATGTTTTGGTCTTGGTAACTTCCATTTCCGATTCCGATGAGGGGATGAATCAAGAGAATTTTGAATCAGCGCTCTGGATTTTTGTTCATCTCTTGTCGTAATAATATCTCGGGGTTTACAGCGATAACTTGGTATATCTACTATACGACCATTAACTAAAATATGTCTATGGTTAACTAATTGTCGGGCTCCTGGAATGGTCGAAGCCATGCCTAATCGAAAAAGGATATTATCCAAACGCATTTCAAGTAATTGTAGTAAAACCTGACCCGTTGAGCCTTTGGCTTTTCCAGCAATACGAACATAGTGGAGTAATTGTCGCTCTGTCAGACCATAATGAAAACGCAATTTT